ACCAATAGACCTATTTATGTTTACTAAAAGCAATAGACGAGTTCCATATAGAACCTACTAATGCTAATGGAGCAAGTAAGACTGACTCTTTCCAGTTTCGCTTATTCAATTGACTTATTCTTATATGGTTCCTGCTGTTTCGGGTCTTTTGAAGGGGAAGAGGGAAGAATGGTCCTATATTGGGATTTTGAGGAGACACTGCGCTGGGGCTATTTCACTTCCCGACTAAACCGGGAAGGTTAATATAATTGAAAAGCATCGGGGAGGAGAGAATGAGACAAGATTAAACCCCCAACTCTATCTATGGCGAGCACGGGACGAGCGAGCAGAAAAAGTGTAACGAATCCATCCCACCAGACCTTTTGGATGGGACCCGTGTTGCTGGCACGAGAGGGATCAAGGGACCGATCGCCCTGAATTAGATGTTCCTCTATCCAATCCCACGGAGAGAGGTATTGGCCCCAGCCTCCGCATATAGAACACCAATGAATCCTACATTTTTTAGGTGATAGGCGCCCGACGGTGATAAGATCGCCACGGGAAGCGCTTATGACCGCTCGCATAAAGACCCCCGGCCGGCTGGTACGTTACGAATCATGAAATGTTGACCGAACAGTAAGCCATTTACCTGGATCCCATTTACCCGATGCGAACCAAGAAGACGAAAGCTTGTGCTTATTATTAAGTGAAATTAATAAAAGAATGCTAGCCGACTCTAGCTCTGAACCAGTCCTCGCTAATCGGCCACTCTACCGCACCCGAGAGGTGATCGTTAATAAATGAAATCTAGTGTTTAACACTTTCTGAGTGCCCCTTTGTCCCAATATCCCTGACATAAGTTCAAACTAGACTCGCGGATCACAAAGCCATTATTTAAAAAACGACACCTACCCATTCAGAGTGCACCCATTCCTATGGAGAAAGGAAGTATTCTCCCGGGCCTACGTTCCTGGAGCGCTTCTGCGTCTTGCTTTAGGCTTAGCCCACAATAAACATCTCCCTATAGCTCTTGATGTGAATCATCCATCTCCTTATGCCTTACATATCGTACTCCTTCTTTCTTTTGAGAGGTAGAGGCTCGGGCATTAGGTGAAGGCAGATTAGGAACGAGTACGTTCAACCAAAAGAAAAGCACCAGGGATTGATTAGTGACCTATACAGGACAGTTAGACGACAGATAGACCCGATGGATGACCATAAGTGAAGGATCAAATATCGCCTTTTGTCATTTCATTTAGATACTATGTCCGGTCCTAGTACCGCATTCCTCCTTTTTTAGACATAACATAGTCATAGTCTTGGATCCATTCCTACCAGATTTCGTTACTTTATGAAAGGTGAGTTCTACTTCCCTGCCGCGAGGGCTTCTACCAGCTCTGAGTGAGCCCCCTATATGAGAAGGACTACACGGGAACCCAGCAAACATAGGTCAAAGAAAAATAGAGAGAATCGAGTTGATAGCTTCCAGTAGTAGTTGCTTGATGGTGTGTAGTGGGATGACCTGGTAGCGATCATATTAGTATGTATATGAGCAGTTCACCATGAGCAGGAGTTTCTCGATATCAGATCTTGAAAGAAAGGAGGACCATTTCTCACATCAAGGTAACTACGATAGGCAAAAGAAGACTCTTAGGTCATTGATTCAAATTCTACCTATATTTGCATTCACTTAATGGTCAAAGCAACAATGGAATTGACTCTAACATCCGGCCGGAGGAAAGACTGACTACTACAAGGGCTTGTGCCAACCAACAAGAAGGGGGACGGTGCAAAGACATCTCTTGGCCAGAACCGAACATTGCCCTTTACCATCCCACCACTAGGAGACTGGGACTCGAGGCGTGGTTAAGTATTCCCTTCCGCTCTGGAAGTCAATTTATTTCCTATCTTTCGGTGAACAATATCTTTATTTTCTCTGATTTTATGTTATAGAAATAATAACTTTACCTTCCTCTGCTCTGGCAGCTCTTTCAGCTAGCAAGCTATGTTGGTTTGGGCATTTCCATCGCGAAGGATTCAAAACGAGTCCCATTCGATTGATATTCATTCAAGGGTGTGGTTTGACTGGTGAACTACCTAAAAGTCTATCTATTATCAGTTTCACTCGTTCTATTTGAAGTTGGTTATCCCCTTTGGTGCTTTCCTGGAACATTTCATTGACCTAAGGCACGATCCTCTTTCTTCTTAGAAAGGCTTGCTGACAGTGATTTTGCCGAATCAAGGCTCAGGGGCAATAAAGATAGGTTCTTTCGCTTCCAGCTGGCGGATCAATGCCAGAGCTTCCCCTCTCGGTTTTCCTAACAAAGGTTTCAGTGGGTACCGCGCTTGCTACTAGACTAAGAAAGTGGAGCAATAGACGTTCCACTTGTCCTCTTCCTTGCCCTTTTCGGAGGATAGATTCTATGTTGAATGTTGACCCAAAGAGTCGTTGGCCAAACAGGAAGTCAACTACCTACACATGCTTAGGGGGAATATTTGAGATGGGTTTGAATTGCCCAAGGAATCGATTGAAGACTGAGCGAGTAGAAAAGCAGTTGCAAGCAAGTAGGAGTCCCAAACTAAGACTAACATAGTAACTGCTATTAATATTCACTCAGCCCCTTTGGAAAAAAATGCCAACATTGTACTATTCAACCAAGTTCCCGAGGCTTATCCGAAGGAGAATTCCTCATCCCTCGATATAAAGAAGTTTAGAAGGCAAGAATTAGTTGCATTCGGGCCTCTAAAGCAAGATGAAAGTGTCCTGCTGGATAAGAAGACCTAAAAGACCAGTCAAGGGAATCCACCTTTCAACTGCCAAGCATGGGAACTTACTTATGAATCTAACCTTTTTGAATAAAGGTGAGAACTCGCTTTCAAATCCTTGCGATTCTTTCTGTGCGCCGGGGAAAAAAACCTATAGGCGAGGTCTCAAACCTAAACCTATTTACCCAGAAAGAAAATAGTAAACTGGGACTGGCTTTGCCTTCCCTATGCTAGCTTTCGTGCTCCCCTTTCCATGCAAAGTGAAATTATTAATAAATAGAAATTCTATCTGAAAGAAAGGGAATCCTATCTATAGCCTTAAGCTTAAGTTAATTAATGCTTCTTCCAAGCAATCGAATCAGCTAAAGCCAAAATGCGATGGTAATGCCAGACTTTAGTCTCTCTATTCTGTATTCAATTCTTCTTCCTTTCAACATCTTTCCTCTCGGAAATATACCCAATCAAAAGCCCTAAGTCGAAGCCTTGAGTAAAGAAAAGTACCTGCTATCTGCTTTCTTCCCTGTTGGAAGAAGGCTATCTCGGCACGAGGCCGTATAAATTGTAGATTTGCTTGGGTCCAAGGCTCTGCCGCTGGCCAGATAGGCGAAGCGGTTCACCACTCTGCTTCCAGATTTCATTGTAAGTCTATCTAATTTCATTATTGAGCGGGGCGTAGACTTGCCCGTCTTGAGGTCGATTCGTTCGGATGTCAGTACACTTCCCCACTTTTGTCACTTTCGTTGAAAATGGAGTCGGAAGGGCTCCTGTCATGCATTCGCCCATGACGACCATTCGGTAAGTTCTAGCGCTCTTTTCGATCCCAGGCAAGTCCGACTGACCGTGTACTGTGCCATAGTAGCACTCTGGGCGGAGGGGACAGCCCTAACTATACCAAAAGTGGCATAGCTAAAGACCCCCCTCTGTCTTATTTATCTCTCTTTGTCCCTGCGAGGCGATCCAGAGTCTTCTTTTGAGCTTTGTTCCTGGTCTCCGAACGCTGTAGGTCAAGCTTAGCTTCTCGGCTTCATTGCTCTCACCCGGTCGATACTATCGGAGCTTCTTGATAGTGGGCTAGCTCTGAAACCTAATCTAATGAGTGGGGTACCGCTCCTCTACTCGTACTCGCTTGTCGACTCTCTTCCCGAGGAAATCAGGTGAGACTTCCTTTCTCGCTTTGAGGCTTGCTTTGATCAGTCTGACACAGCCCCTTTTGTCACAGCGGATTCTCTTTCTGAGTCTGAGCGCTAATCTTCTTCTGACCGTACTTCCCGAGTGGATAAAACGAAAGTATGAGTCTTCCCTTTCGTTTTGTTGTCTTTGAAAAAGATGATGGCTTAAAACTGCAAAGGCTATGACCTAGAGTATGAGCAGCTCCGAATCTTGCCTCCTTCTTTGGCTTTGTTTGCCTTCCACATAAAAGGAAGAGTTTTCGCTCCAGGCCTGTCATCCTGGGATCTCCTTCTGCTCGTCCACTCGGGGATGAGCCCTACAAGACTGAGGTTGGCTACACACTTCTTTGATTGCTTGGGCGGTAATCTTCTCTATTCACCTATCCATCTACTTTCTGAATTTATGATGGCCAGGCATAGCCGGAAGTCTTTCGTAGGCTGCTCTCGAGGCAGTGGCTTTTTTCTAATCCCCCGCAGTCACCCACCATGATCGGAGCTGAGATTCTTCAGACTAGCTTGGTTAGGTCAATATCTGTAACATCGCTTCTATTTGATCTAAGATAGAGATTGGCTGAAGGGTGAGAAAGAATCAATTAAAGTAGATGCTGGCTTCAACTTCACATGCTAGAGCCCTATCTGATGAATATGATCTTGCCTTTTGGGTTGGCTAGCGCCTGTGAAGGCTCGTACTCAGTAGCTCATTTGCTTTCTTTATGATAGCAGACGTTCTCTCACTTCTTTTCTTTCTACCCTTTGACTTGCCTTCCACTGGCCGATCCATAAGAGTAGGCATTCCGACAGAGTCCATGACTCGGCTTAGCTTAATCCACTCCAGTCCCGATGCTATTGCTATGCTCGAGCCTGATCGCTCATATGATGACTTCCCCTTTCTATCGGCCGTACCGGGAAGACTAGAGTATGACCCGCTTCATTGACCGAAACCAACCTGAAAAGGAAGAGTTGGACAGCAATAGAAAGATAGAGAACTCCGTCTTCGGCCTCTCGGGCCCCTTTCCTTAGACGCTCTTGCTTTCACTCCTATTGCTTGATCGATTTAGCAGCTTTCTTCTATTTATTCTATTTCCTTTGTCGTTATCTCTTCTCTTAGACCATGAAATGACATTCGAGGATCAGGCGAACAAGATACATTCCTATGTCTTTTCCCTCCTTGCTTGCTTTACTAAGAAGTGTGAAGTAGGTATTTCTATATTCTTTGATATCGCATGCTCGTGCATACAATTTATCACCTATTCCTTTACTTGTTGCCCCCTACAACCTTTCTTTCTCCAACTCCTTACTATTGCCTTATCCTCCTATTTTGTAAGATTTTTTGTTCCATCCATCACTAAAGGAGTAGCAAAGAAGTAGCATCGATTTTCTTCTTGCAGTTTCGTTTCGAGTAGTATTGACGTTAATGATCACAGAAACCTATCTGACTTTCTTCTCGAGTTAGTTAGTTTGTGGAAACAAAAATCGTTTGTGTTGAAAAAAGACAAGCTAGCTGCTCGGCGTCTCAAATTGGTATGTCCTCGTTAGAGGGTTGAGCGAACTCGTAAAAGCGCCAGGCCCAGGCCTTTGGTTTTGGGAATACCATAGCGAGCGAGGAAAGAAGAGGAGGAGAACCCCTTACAGGGGGCTCGAATCCTAAATCCTATTGGGTAGGACAAGACGGCTGTGATTGATAGTCTGTGGGAAGGTGGATCATCCCTAGCCGGCCCCTGACTATCGGAAATGGGCCCTTCGAGGCTATCACTAACTTCTGCGCAAGAACAGATGATAGATAGAGGGGAACCCGCCGTGCTATTTATATACGAAACTCAGATTCAGATTATGTTGGCCGCTTTGAGGAGCGATCTGTTCATCCAACTAGAAATATCGTAAGAGAAGAAAGAGAGCTTTAGAAGCAGCCAATCTTTTCTTTATGCCCATCCCATGCCTTTCTTGGTTGGACCAAGGCCATTTCCGGCAAGTCTTTCTTCATTTTTAGAGCAAGTCTCCCCTTTTTCTTTGGGGGAGCAGAGCAGTCAAAGAATGAACCAAAGCACATGAATGAATTGATGGCAGCCGTCGTCCCTTTTTTAGACGCGATACAATCTCTTCCATCCACTAGTGGTATTCCTATTCCCATAGATGCTAATCCGCTTGTTGTTTCGGATACAATCGCTCAGGATGACCTGTGGGATGCTCTCGAGCAGGAAAACTGGAAACAGCTCTCCAGCTCGCGGGAATACAAATTGATAGAACGGCACAGAGAGCAATGCGGAGCAATGATCAAGTCTATTGCTGGATTATTATTATTGCAGCAATCCATTTTAGATGGTACCCTGGGGATGGCTATTGAAGACCCCACAGATATTGATAGAGCAACGAGTGTCGTTTTCGACGATCTCTTCGATCGCTTTGACACGCATCAAAAAAAGCGAAAAAACCATTGAACGAGAGTCCTGCGGAACATAGGAAATGAAAGAAGTCCGGTCGGGAGAGCATTCCTAAAAGACCTGAAAAGGTTTTTATAAGGAAGACCGAGTGATTTCAGTTGGAAATGGTATTGCAGGTCTATCAGATCAGTGGGCAACCATAGTGGACTTTTTTCGTGGTGTTGTTGACGTTGTTGAAAGCGAATTTTGTTGTAAGTCTCGCTTCAAATCTTTTCTCTTTTCGGTATGCCGCTCCGCGAGCAGAGCGAATGAAAAAAAAAATCCAACCTAAGATGAATATCCTTCGACCATTATCTCCTCATCTTCCTATTTATAAGCCACAGCTTACTTCGACGTTTCCAATTTCCCATAGAATCTCCGGAGCTTTCCTAGCCACTATCCTTTTCTTTTTTTATCTTCTTTGTCTGAAAATAGGTTTGATTTGCTTCACCTATGAGAATGTCTGCCAATTGATCTTTTATTCATCAAAGCTCATCCTAATCTCCGTCGAGATTACTGCCTTAGCCCTGTCCTACCATATTTATAATGGAGTTCGTCATTTATTGACGGATTTTTCTGGATTTGGACGAAAAAGATGGAAATGACTGTTAAAAATTTGCACTTATTTCAAATTTTTCTTTTTTTATGAAATGCTTTACTTATTATTATTAGCCTTGTTTCTTCTTTAAAGAAAGCTTATGCCGTAGAAGCTGACATCAGGCTATTGGCCTTTTATCTACATCTTCCCGACCGGAAAGGGTTCGCTTTGTTTGGGATGAACTCGCAAAGACTCGACCCGGGTTCCCTCGTAGAGTGGCGTCTTTTATAAGACTCCACTTTCTCAGTGGAACTAAAAAAAAAGAGTTTGAGCTCTTTTGGCTTACTTTTAGCCACGCGGGGCGGCTATCCGCATGTGTCCAAAAGTGACGTCCATTTTTTTGTAATGGGTATACTAGAAAAAAAAGGTTTGGAATTCGACCTCCCCTTATACGCTCTAAAAAGGGGTCATTGACTCCTTTTTTGTTTAGGATCCCCTTTTTTTTTACATTCAATTATTTATTGAGCCCGGTGTGGAATCACCATCATTACACATTCATTCTTGGTCTGGCTGCTGGTCTAGCGAGCCTTCCTAGCCGCCTAGAGTGCAGTCTACCTGCTGAAGACCGTAACGTAAGTAACTCAGTGCTTCATACAGGGGAAATGAAAGCAGAATTCGTTCGGATCCTCCCACATGTTCAATCTTTTTTTAGCGGTTTCCCCAGAGATTTTTCTCATTAATGCAACCTTCATTTTGCTCATTCATGGAGTTGTATTTAGTACCTCTAAGAAATATGATTATCCGCCGTTAGTCAGTAATGTGGGTTGGCTTGGATTACTTAGTGTTGCGCGCCTAGGAGGGCAGCGCGCTTTGGGATGCGGAGGAGCTATTATCGTCCAGCTCCCTAACCTAATGCGGCACCGGGTTTGGACCGCAGGGAACCATAGCATGGGGGGACGTCTAATCCTTTTGCCGCCGCAAGGCTGGCTAATCGTACGCAGCAGGCTCGAAAACCCCTGGTTCTGGAAGGCACATGAGTCCGAACGCTATGTTGAATGTGCGACTGACACTACACTACGTAGGTACCTGTGCAGGTGAGGCGTCGGTCGGTCCTAGAAACGGCGGCAGCGGCGCGAGGAGTTAACGACCGGACGTGCTGCAACCTAGGGATCACCAGGCAGCTCTTTCGCTCTATAGGGATCGGGGGGGCATAGCACAATTCTTCTTGGAGGAGGGTTCTTTGCCCGGGTGACTGATCCTGCCATAATGTACTCCTTACCTATACTATACACCGGCAACCGAAGTCGAGCATACATACGACAATCTTCATGCGTGAATAGCCGGGAGGAAAGAAAGGGCGGTAGATGATAATGAGAAAAGGCACCGCGTCTGGACGGGCGGGCGGAATGGATGAGCGAAAGGTGTCATGCCATGTAGTGGGGAATATCCCGAGTCTCATGTAAGACAACTAAATAGACCTCGAGGTGCTGCCGAGGAACTGAGGGACCTTATCGAGCACAGGATAGGTAATTGAAAGATAGAGCTAGCCTATTCGTTATGGGGAATCAATGCTCCGGACCGAATAGAGCTTACCTACGGCACCTGGCTTTCTCCGGTGCATATTAGCTTAGCTGCGCTTACGCGGCCGGTTTGGCTTCCTCTCTGGCGGCCACTTACCTTACCCCCGCTACACTCTCACTCCAAGCTACGCCTGCTGAGCAAGATGCATTGCGATTTCCTCTTCTGTGGACGCACCGGCGTATGACCCGGGGCGGGAAGAGAAAAAATGATCCGGCGAGCTTTCTCTCGTAAAGCCAAAGACGCCCCAAGACAAGGTCAAACTGTTGGGAAGAGGACATGGTCAATAGAACCTGGCTGGATCCGGGCTGGGATAGTGTCGCCCATTCAACATCAGTTCCGAAAGGGTTCGCTCATGCTGGAGGGAGCATCCCCACTTAGTGATCGGTCCACTAGTTCACGCAAATCCGAAGAAGTTATCACGGACGAGCCACATGCAGGGAAACTTGCACGTGTGGTTCTGGCCGGGCTTTCCTGAGGTATCTAATAACCTTGCTTCTGCTCGCCGCTGGCGCACCTCTCCTAACTATTGCCTATTTATTCTGGAATAATCTTTTTAGGAGGGACAATTTTACATATTTATGCCAAATCCTTCTATTATGTTGTACGGCTGGTACCATTTCGATGTGTTTCGATTCTTCCGAACAAGAGAGGTTTGATGCTTTTGAATTCATTGTATTAATTCCACTTCCTACTCGCAGTATGCTCTTTATGATCTCGGCTTATGATTCAATTGCCATGTATTTAGCTATTGAGCCTCAAAGTTTATGTTTTTATGTGATCGCAGCATCAAAAAGAAAGTCTGAATTTTCCACGGAAGCCGGCTCGAAATATTTGATCTTAGGTGCATTTTCCTCTGGAATATTATTATTTGGGTACGACCGGACAACTACCGATATCTATTAATATCTTTTCTTATATCTATATCGTAAACTATCGGATCGGGTATTACTTAGATGTGAAACTTGCAGACCTTATTGGTTGTGATATTACTCTTACGGGGGGAACGAAATCAAAGAATATATAGACTTGTAGAGACCCTCTATGTAGTTGTCTATCTAGGGCGATCGATCTACATCTTTCCCCATAGCCCTGGGGCTGTGTCTCGATCTCCTATGTGCGAAATCTAAGAGACTAGTTCCTATGGAGATTCCCCTTGGTCTAATTCCACGCCTTATGACGAAAGTGGAGTCGGCGTGGCGTAAAGTGAAGATTGGGGGAGTAGATAAAATTCCCTTCTGGGGTATTCCGAAGGTGTAACCTAGGCAACGAAAAAGGGGCCCGATACTTCAACTAGAGGAGCGACCAGTTGGTTCACCAAACTCCGACCCAGCGTCACACGTTCTCCAGGTCCGAAGGGATCCAGTGCCCAACTACCGACTCCTCCCGGAATTGCGTTATCGGAGTCGAGCCAGGAATGGCCGTTAGTGGGCACCCACCACTTTTCACGGTTAGAGAGGCCCTCTTTAATACATTAAGAAAAGATGTGCACAGGGGCCAGAACGACTCGGTCATAGGAATTTAGACCACCTACGTGCTGGTAAACGAAAACCACCTCGACCGGATCAGAGTAAACAACAATGTTGAATCAGGCCGCCCCTTGCCTTGAAAGAATTCACACGCGGCCGCCAGCTTTCCAAAAATAAGGGGAGATCTGCTGCTTACTGCTCACGGAAACATCCGACCTATACGTCGTTCGCGTATCTTTCTGATCTCCTTTCCTTCTATTCATCAGATTTTTTGCTTTGACGACCCATTCAAGGTGAAAAATGGGGTTGATGGTGGTTAGCTAAAAAAGGGGGGGGGGAGAGAGGAGAGCCTTGGGGTACGCTCACTTCTGCATTTTTGTTTAGGTTCTCGAGATTCTCAATCGCTCTTTTTAGTGGGGAGGAATAGTACATGAATAAATGGCGGTTCTCAGACGAGGGAATCGTTCCTCTATATATAAAAAAAGGCTAGAATGCTTCTATTGATAGAGCTTTCACGTCTGCGCATAGAATCGTTTTTTGCCCTTCCATTCTGTTCTTACCATATCATGGGTAGTTGGGTCGGAATCCGTGTGATGGTTCGAGAGTAGTTTCAAATATTCTTCGCATCCCCAGAGAGATACATTGTTGCCATTGTGACTTGGTCGTCAAAAGGAAAGGGGCACGAACAGCCTTAAAGTACTCTTCCATGTCCCAGAGGTCTTCGAGCCTTGGCATTTTGAATCCCGTTGAATGGCTGTGGTTCCGGGGCTCAAATGCGTCTGGAGTCGCCAGGTGAGACATTCGGTTCACGAACCGGAAACCTATCTCCACAGCAAGCTCCCCAATTTGACCCGGTCCGTCACGCTTTGGACATCGCCACCGGGATCGTTGAGGCCCCATGAAGATGGCTCTCCTTCACTGGGAAGACGCGGTACTCATTAGCGAGCGTCTGGTGACCAACGATTCCTGATTCTCCTGCCTTTCCGCCATAGTCTACACTTGTCCGTCCAAATGGTCGACCTTGCCATCAAGTTGGGTCATTCGATCCTTGAATGTTTCCTTAACAACAGCCGCCGCAGACAGCACTCCACTGCTATCGTCAAGCTTGGACATGGTACAACAAGAAGAGAATTAGCAGAGAAAGGGAAACAAAACTCCGCTCTGATACCTCCAAAAGCGAAATAGGCACGCGCACGGGTAGAGAGTCGTGCGGCCCAGGTAAAGCCTATTTTCGTGTAGCACCTGGGAGCAGCCTTCTCCTTGCCGAGTTTTGCTTCTGATCTCTTTCTCAGTCTCTAGTTCGTTACCTTCTACTACCGATCTTCTCCTGCTGCTTGCTTCGTTTGTTTCGTTGAGCTCGCTTTCTTTCGTTAGTTTCCTTTCTTTTCTTTAATTTAATAAAGAAACTCAAAAAAATAGAATATGAACAGCAGCAGCCAAATACTTTTAAATGAGACTAATCAGGGATGCTTCCATAAAAGACAACTATGGTATGCTCTTTTTCAAGTATGTTGCGGTCAACACAGCTTCTGCCCAAATGAGGTACATTCATCCCAAAGATCATAGCTCTAATCGTTTCCAATAAGTCTATCTTTTTACTCTAAAAGAATATACGCAAAATATCTCTGATGAACAGTGCCTCTAGAAATAAGATATTGAGAAAATCCCGTGGACATGTATTCTCCTCCAGAATCAGATCGTCCAATTCTTTTTTTTTTCATTAGGAAATAATGTCTGGCTTGTCGATTGTGTGCCGTTCACTCCAACATGGCGAAAATGATGTAAATTGGAGTGAAGAGGTAAAGTTCTTCTTGATGGGCCAGGAATGTTGGATAATTGCTGAAGGTAAACCGGAGGATGTTGGCGAGTAAGAAGCCATTTTCATCTTTTTTTGGTCTGGTGGGGCTATGCATGCGATCACAGTGTCTGTAGCTGATAAGATGCGCCCCCATATATTATGGGGGCATTACAGACCCAAGAAAGGCATGGCTTACTTTGAGGGAAGTTAATGAACATGCGACCGCAAGTAAGCGTCATTGCCTGGAGACTGAACAAGATGGCCTGAAGCGGGGTAGTTTCATTCTTGTTACTGTATTAAGGTGAAGAACCTTTGTGATCAGCTGGAGGCTTTTGGTATGAAAAACTATGATGCCGATAATCTTAGTCAGAGCATGAAGGGTATAAATTTCTAAATATGATGGGATAAGGAAGTCTTTGCTACTGCATCAACATAACCCTTCCAACATTTTCTTAATGAAAAGGTGCATGATAAGACGTTTACGTATAGGAGGAGGAAGAGGCTGAGCCTGTCTGGACAAAGTGTACATCCTAATCCTAGGGATATACTTTTGTTCACTTCTACGTCCAAATTTCATTGTTGGGTAAGGCAAAAGCAGCATCAGGGAGCTCTTCCAAGAACAATAAGTGAAAGCTGGGGTGCGTGTCTTAGGTGCGGGCAGATGGGGCACTACGTGATAGAGTGCACAGCAAAAATGCTTCTTGTTAAGGAAGATAATGAGGAGAGGTAGACAGGGGAGGCGCGACACGAGCATATTCAGTTTGCGGAAGTGAAGAGAGCCCGCGATGCGGTCTTTGACTTCGGTACACACGATTCCGATTCTTCTAAGTGGTCTATTGGATAAGCAGCGGGGGTTTGAGTTTGATCCCCATCCCGGAAGCCTTAAAGGCTAGGTAGGGTAATGCTTCCACACCTTGATCAAAAGGAGATTTTGCCCTTCTCCAACTACGCGATAAGCTAATGGAAAGCTTGCACCTTCTCTGACTTGATCCACTTCGAAAGAGTAGGAAAAGTCAAGAATAAACTGCTCTTACATCCTCATCAAGTGAGAGACCGACACGAGGAACTGCAATCACTGAAAGAAAGGGTAAGCTGGCTTTGATGTCTGGTTTGGACTGGACCACGTTCTTACCAAAAAGAAAGTCAAAGAGTGAAATCTCCATCACTTTGAAAGCGCCATACTACATATCAGACCGAGAGATGTCCCGATTGGCCTACTTCCAAGAGCGGAAGTAGGAGGTATAAGAGTACCCAATCAAGCTCAGCCTTGGCAAGGCTATCTTTTTTGATCCGCCTCGGACAATAGAAAGATAAGTTCTCTTAAGTGGGGCTCGCCACCCGATTTCTTCCCTCGACCCAATTTTGAAAAAGAGAGAGCAGAACGGGCTTCTTTGTCTTTTCTCGTCAGGACAGAATCCATCTTTTTCATATCATCCTTTTTCGAATGGGAGGCCGGACATGGGAGTTGGGTTTGACTTTCATGGATCCGATAGCTTTTCCCATCTGAAGGTCCACGATTTCGACGAAGTGGCTTTCAGCTCCTGCTTTCTTTGGCCTTCTACCTCTCCCTGGATTTTGATTTTCTGGCAAGAGGAGAATCTCTCTTTGGTGGGGTGTACTACTTTCTGAGAATGCGCTTTCTATTTGAGATAAAGAGAATTCCTTTCCACCGGCAGACTTTATCGAAAAGGACCTCGCACCTTTCTTTCTGCTACATTTCAGTACACCCTGCCTTTATTAATAGAAGAAGGCCAAAAGTGGAAGCAAGCAATAAAAAGTGAAATTATTGCTCTATGAGACCGACGTGCGCCTTTTTTGGGGGGTTTGGACCAACCTTCTTTCAACTATATGATAAATCGACAATTTTCTCTATGCTCGAGTCTTTCGTTTTCCTTCCCCACCCTTCTTAAGGGACTCATTCACTACAGAGCTCATAGCTACCTAGAAACCCGAACTTAGAAAGTCTATGACTAAGATTCCCACTTCAAATCCCAGAAGCCAGAGAGGAAGAAGTCGGATGGAAGCCTCTCTCTAGAAAAATACAATGGCACCAAGCCAAGCCCAGAAAGCAGCTTCACCTTCTCTCCTCCCAAGACTACTCAATCCCAGCTGCTGACCTTAGCGAGACAATAGATTCCATTACTAAACCAACTATGGAACCACTTTCCTTTCTTTGCTACCATCCGATCCTCCTTTCCCTTTCATCTTTCTATTTAGCTGGTGATCAAGTATTGACAAAAGATCTTATTAGCTTAGGAGCTTGCGTGCCTTGATGAAGTAAGGCTTGAGAGACCTCTTGATTAATAGTGTAAATCCCTTTCAGTTGATTAACGATCAGTTGAGAATCGCCATAGACTGTAAGAGGATCAATCTTCATCTCCAAAGCTATACCCAATCCATTAGGGCTTCCTATTCAGCAGCCTTGTTTGAAGCTGCAGAAGTCAGTGTGAACGAGTAAGGGATCATTGACCTTTCTGGTGTCATGAAAAAAATCCCTGCCCCGCTCCTGGATGCTCCATTGAAGTATATCTCCCATGGGAACTTTTGCATATCAAACTTCTTCATCAGGTAGATCAGCAGGTTAAAGCAAAGAACTGTCATTTGAGGCTGGATGAGCTTCCAAGAAATCAGCCAACGCTTGTCCTTTGCCTTACAAGATTAGGGCAACATCATGGATAACCTTACTGATAACCTCTTGGTACTTTTTCTTGTTGAAAGGTTCGAGAGCAAATTCCTTATTGCACACTTTCAGCAACCCAAAGAGCTACCAGAAGGACAAGCCTATAACAAAGGACATTTTTCTTCGGCTACAAAAACATGGACTAAGCTTTGCTTATGACCGCGCTTCTTGATCATTACTATACAACCTAAGAACATGCTTGTGGGAGATAGCAGCAGAGTAGGATAGTCTCTTTAAAGAAAGCCACACCGAAGAGCTAGGCAGCTTGGGCTTAAACCCTTTACCAAAGACATCCCTTTATATGAGAATGCAACAGGATCTCTCTTCGAAGACCTCTATGCCTGTTCTCGAATCAGCAGCACACTTTCTATATCCGTACCTCATACCCTGGAATTCCAGCTTCCCCTTAGGGGGATCAAAATAAACCTTGTGACTCATTCCTTCGGTCCGTGGGTGTGGAACTTGTGCAATCATACCCTTCCTTCTTCTTCATCACCAGGAGTTGATTCAATTGCTAAGAAGACATTTCCTCCAAGAGTTTCTTCTTTCAGAACCTAAAGCCCTTTACGACAGGCGTGAACCGCTTTCTACCAGCTCGTTCGGGTATCTAGCTTACGGAAAGCCTAGACCTAGGATTGCTCTATAGAGGAACTAGCATAACAGACATGACTTAGACAAGCAAGACAACTCTGAATCACTCGTCCTCCTCTTGACTACAAAGCTGCTGTCGCTCTTAAATGAATGGCTATCCTGACGGGAATCATCGGCTGATGAAGAAAAGGTTGGCTTACCTGTGCTCTTCCTCTTAAGAAAGCGTAATCTTACCTGACTAGAGTATGGGTGCGGGAGGAATCAACCTACAGACGATCTTTCGTAACGGTTCCCCAAGGTGTGATTCTGGTTCCAGGCCCTTAACCCTGCGCCAGTGGAGATAACGAGATTACCTAAATGTTTTCTCGGTGCGAAGAATAGATATCTTTCGTTAATCTCTTTCTCTTCCTATTCAGAACGACTTTTAGGTGAGAATGGGAACCAATCTTCCTTTAGACCAGAAGAAGTAGAAGTGAAAGTAGCGTAACCAAAGCTTACGGGAGCGGAGCGCTAATCGCTAATAAAGGGAAAGCGTTATCACTAACAGGAAATGAAGCAGCGGCTAGCATGCTAAGATCAATCACTTGGAGTAGGAGAGCGCGGTGCTTTCTTTCTTACCTGACCAATGGAACCTGCTTTTCTCCTTTGTTGCATATCTCTCCGAATGATTGGGCTCGGTCACATATAGGAGTGTGGTGAGAGACCCTGAGGAATATGACCTTGTAGGAAGATTAAGCCAGAGGAAGATTAGCCAAATGGGATTGCCATTATGGCCCGACCTGTGGAGATTCGCCAGCCCACCGCTTTCACTTGACTTTAAAGCCAACTCGTCTGGCTGCCTGAATCTGTGCCCCTATGTGGATGAGGATCCAAGAGTTCGTGAAGTGTTGAAGAGCGGCGAGGGCATATGTCTGACCCTTTCATCTATTGTAAATAGGCCCCTGGATCTCTCTCTGAATAGCCTGAATGTCCGACTGTGTGTGCTGGGCATCCTGCTAAGTGTGTTTGCGTGTTCGTCTTTCCTCGAATGTAACGTAACGATTGAAAGAAAAGAATCAATCCCACTGCCTTTCTAAATGTCTGAATGCAGATAGTGCAACTACTGAAAGGTATATCCCCAAGGCAAGATGAAAGTCCTAAAGTTTCCGGGGTAAGTGGTGTAAAGTTCGAAAACCTATATCTCTTTGTTAGGGGCTAACTAGCAGAACAGCATGGAACCTGAAACCTATGGCAGTTAGGCAGCTTCACTATAGAATGTTCGGATGTTCCCGAAGGGCAAAGAAGGATCGAGACTCTTAGAAATCAGCGACTGTAAGGCAAGCTGTAACCCAGTCTTCAAACCTGTCTCTTAAGTGTTCAAGGCGGTCCACTCAGGTGGGAAGGTCCGTCAAAAGACTTCCTAGAAACCAGACTAAGTAGCTAAGCAGGTTGGCATACAGAAGGTGCAGCTCTCTTGTTTAGAATTCTGGGAAGTATGCTTATCTGATCTGGAAGGAGAGCTAAGTTTCTTTCTCTTGGAAGGAAGAAGGAGTGGTACGTACTCTTATATTCTTAGACTTTCCCTATTAACCTCAAGTAGGTTGGTGAAAGTCTACTGGAGGCAGTAAAGGTAAATCCTCAATAGGAGATACCATGAAGTCAAGTCCTGTATACCCTACTAATATCCATCGATCAAATGAAATTGGATCACTGTATTAGGGTCCAAACATGGTGGACAATAACCTAGTGCCCATTGACCGGCACCCATATCATAACAACGCCAGGTAAGGCCATACTTAAAGATTTCACAATCGAAAGCAGACCGTCTCCACGACGTTGAAACCATAGGGGCACCAAATAAGTCCCAGATATTAGGACAAGGATCAAGAGCTACCGAAACATACCAGTGAAGCCACTTTAACCATAACCGCATCCAGTTATGGAGAAGAGTGTATTCAAAGTTATACCGTTCACCCTCAAACGTCAGCTTTTCCGGAGGCAACCGTAGCTCCTTCGGTTGCAACTCCTTCCTAAGCACATCCACTATTATTCCCTTCAAATAGGGATTGAGGGGCTTACCCCTTCCAATCCACCATTCTAATGGTAGTGAATGTTTTTTCTCAAGGGTTTCGTCGATACAGAGGTGTAGCTAACACTGGAAAGCGGAAACCCTGTATCGACAAAATCCTATCTAAAGCTAAAAGCTAAAGAAGGAGATCCAGGGAAGTGTGCTCTGCCAGCAAAGGAGTAGTCAGAAAGAGTTCCTTGCCCGAGATAGCAAACACCCGCATACGACCTAATGCTAGGATAATGCCATCGAACCAAGTGTTCGAAATGATCAGATCTTTTTGCGATCAAAAAATGATGAGAAATCCAGACCAGATATGAAGGTTAATATTCAGTAATTGTGCACAGGTAAATACTCAGTAAGTGAACACCGAACATGTGCTCCTGGTGTCCGGGATTTAGGGCTCTGAGCTTTCCCTAGTCGAAAGAGAAGGGGAATAATCAGTACGATTGACTTTGAGTCCGCCTACAACGGGGACATAAGGTTAAAGCCGAGAAGTAGGTTCAAAGCCGATATCCGCACGCTCCTAACCTCCCTTGTTTTGCGTCTCCGACTGTACGATAAGTAGTCCACCCTGAGGTAGTGGATTTTGACTAGACCAATAGCCTGCCCTCTGCCCCTGGGCATTTAGCAGAGGAGTGCGCTAGGCTCGGCTCGGGATGAGCTCCTTAGCTAGTCCCAGCTAGAAGAAGTCAGCTTGCTTGCTTTCCTGGAATGGGAATGGAAACCTATAGGTTCTGCAGAGCTAAGCCGGTAAGCAATCCTCTTCATTCTGCGAGCTAGAAATAATCCTGACTTCCGGGCAATCAATCAAATAGTTTCCTGGTTTTCCATTCACAGAGGGTAAGGTGCCAGTCTCATAAAAAAGAAAGGCTAGCAGGCAAGCGAACCAAGCCAGTTCCTTTTGTTTGAGTCTGTGAAACTCCGACGCTTTTATCTTTTAGCGAGTATTAAGTTCCTGGCCTTGTTGTGTCACGAAGGTTCGAAAACATTTGATTCTTGCTTGATTTCTGTCTTCCGCGGATTTTCTTTCTTGCTTGGCGAATTGCCTTTTTTAGTCATTTGTGTTGTAATCGAAAGGAATCATTTTTCTTTGATACCCCTCAGGGGATGTCTTCGCTCGTTTAACCTTACTTCTATTTCCCTCTATCCCGCCAGCCAGCCTACAAAACTACCTTCATTACTGAAAGGGGTTTGTTTTTAGAACAGAATTTGAGGATGGTGGTGCATCCCTTTAGCGCTCCATCAAGCAGTTCTTTCCGGCTCCTGTAGAAGATGACATTTAGTGCTCGCCCGTCTACGGGCACCTCTTCGAGTTAATAACAAAATCCTCGTCTTAGAGCTAGGGCTATGGAGTGTGAAAGATAAAGTATAGTTGGTTGTTGGAGTTCCTCTGAGCACACAAGACAGAGTGCCGTCCGGGGTTTCGGTTTTGTTAGCATCATGCGACAGAAAAGAAGGTAGTACTTCAGTCGCCTCCGATACCATAGGGAGCGGCCATAAAGTGTTGGAGGGGAGGCATGGGATCCCTTTTTTTTGGTGGGGGAGAGGAGAAGTGTTTGCTAGCGGCCCCAATCAATGCCCAGGAGCAGAAGCGCTTTCTAAGTGTTTTCTCACTTGGTCGATCTGGCAGTTCATTTCAGTTCCGTGGCTAAATAGTTAGCTATCAAGCTGGTGGGACTGGAACTCAACCTGCACATGTAGTAAGGTTGGGTCTCTTCCCCGGAACAGTAGTTCCGCTTTTCCTGAAGTCAAACAATGAAACTAGTAGAGGAAGGAAGCGATGACAGGAATGTCGTAAAGGAAGACGAAGAACCGACTACTTATGCGCTTGCCCTTTATCTGCCCTACCCGCCCCCTTCTCTTCTAGGGATGAGGAAGGAAGAAGGTGATGTCCGGATAAGCTCCAACTGGAGAAATTGGAACTGGAAGAAGCTATGCTACCTTTGGCTCGCCCTCCCTTCTGCTTTCCGCTTCATTGCCTTTCTCAACTCAACTCTCGTGGCACTGGCCGTAACATCAAGATCTGAAACTCGAATAAGGTGGAAGGCGCACTTCCCTCTTGAATTGCGTTTGCGGGGCTTCTTGCCTCGGACACTTTGGTGGGTGGAGTCCAATCCACAATGGCCTGCACTTTCCTCCCATCCATTCTAACCTGGCCTTTGCTAATCAAATGCCCAAAGTATATAATTCCTGTCGGGCAAAGTCACTCACACTTTTCCATCTTTACATATAGCTTGTGCTCCCTTAACCGAGTGAGCACTTTCCTAAGGTGGGACAACCTCTAGGGACTTACTATAGACAACAATGTCATCAAGATAGACAACAAGAAAGCAATCAATATAGTTATAAGTTCTAAAAGACATCACTCATCAAATTACAGAAGGTCATTTGTAAGCCCAAATGGCATGACAAGGAACTCGTAAAGCCATATCTATCTGGTAACAGAAGTGGTTTTAGGCTCGTCTCCTTCTGCAATTCTGAGATTGATTGGTAGAACCCGCCCCCCTCTGTCTATTAAAAAGGGCGATTTCCCGCTCTCCTGAGGTACTCAACAACGAAAGAACCTGCGCTTTGGTGCTTTGGGCTATGCCATGTCTTCAAAACCGCTACGTGGGCTACTTTACTCGAAGTCGAAAGTGTACATCAACACCAGCCGCTGCCATTGGAACTTCTCTGGTACACCCGACTTATTAGTCGAGCGGAGGAGCGAAAGAAGCTCGACTGATTAGAGAGGAGCGAAAGCCTTTGCTTTATGCCACGTCTTCCTTATTCCTATCTAATAGCTTCCTTCTTCACCTCTCTTTCCCAAGGGCTAGCTGGAGACACTGAGACTTAGCTTGTTGACCCTTTACTTGGGATATATTGCGCGAGTCGCTTTGGATGATGCAGTCACTTCCGATCTCCCGTTGTACTATCACCTTCTCGTGTTGGGGGTTGAAAGCTGTTCAATCACCGTAAAACAAAA